TAATCTTATTCTTGAATCTTGTTTGTGAACTTACTTCTATATTTGTCGAGGGAACTACTCTAGGATCATAGATTTTATAAATTTATATTTCACTTACAGTTTTTTTTTTTTATTATTTTATTTAATTTTTTTTTAATAATTAATTAATAAAATAATAAAAAGAAAAAACTGTAAGTAAAAGTTTCTGTCTCACATACATTAATTGCTGGAAAAATATCGTACGCATCGATATGAAAAGAAAATATTTGATACGCGAAGACATAATTTAATGTATTTTTCTATTCTTTCTATAAGATAAAATCTATCTAGATAGATAGATTTTATCTTATAGAAAGAATAGAAATTCAAATTTATTTTTTCTTGTATTTGGAAAAAAAGATGTTTCAAATTAATAAAAACTTGTTTGGTGGAACTTCGAATAAGGCCCTTCTGAGTAAAGAAAGGGCATAACCATTTTTTTTATAGGACCTTCACAGGAACAAGAAGATTTAATTGGAAATATCGACAGATTCTTAGGGAGTCTAAACCAAAAAAGTATTAAAAAGAAAATAAAAAAATCATTGTTCGAATTTCATCTTTATCCAATTTGAATATCAGAATAGTAAATATAAATATAATTCAATGGGTTAGGTCCACTTACTTTTTTTTAATCTTTCCCTTTTTCAAAATTTTACACTTTTTAATTTGAATTTCTTTCTTTACTATATTCTAATGAAATTCTACGATTACTTTATTTTTGATTACAAATAGAAACTTTTTCAAAATATCAACAATATCTCTCTCTATTCATCCTTAAAATAGAAATACTACTGCTTTTTTCTGGAAAAAAAAGTAAAAAGCCCCTTATCGGATTTGAACCGATGACTTACGCCTTACCATGGCGTTACTCTACCACTGAGTTAAAGGGGCCCTATTTGATTCAATTCCTAAATAAGGAACTAGCCAATATGACTAGTACATCTATTTGTTACCGCGTATATTTATTATATAAATTTATTATATAAATAAATGGGATTATAATATATGTACTTCAATAATATATATATAATTTGCATAATGACTTATCAAAGAACAAAAAATTGTATTTACCTAGTGAATAGAATATAGTAAAAAAATAATAATAATAATTTATTAATATTTGATTTGATCAATATCAATGGAATACATTATTTCAAAAAAAATGGATTCTTGAAGTCTTTCTAATCATAACACCAAATTCATTTCATTGATACATAAATGTACTCACCAATTCAAATATTTCATTGAATCATTGATAAATGGATTCAATTTGTCCTGTCCCTAAACCAAATTCGTATTTTATTGAAAAATTCTTTTCAAAAACTTGTGAATCTATATCCTTCTTACCCAACCCAATTTCCAGATTAATTCTCGTTTTTTTATTTCTTAGATATAAATATACCTATCGAATCTTAGTAATAAAGGACAGTGAAAGAAATGAAGTTTTAGCCCCCGTCCTTTCCAACAAACCAATCATTCCCGTAAAGGATTTTATTTTTCTTTGACTTTCTTTCAGATTCTTTATTATTAGGACTGGAATAAAAATAAACAATTTCGAAATCGAAATGATTAATCAAAAATTTCTATGGAATTCTGAAAGATGTAAAAATTTTTTTTATCGAATCATATCATTCCATTATATTGACAATTTCAAAAAACTGTTCATACTATGAACGTAGTATAATGGCGGTCGGGCAAGTATGCCCCCATCGTCTAGTGGTTCAGGACATCTCTCTTTCAAGGAGGCAGCGGGGATTCGACTTCCCCTGGGGGTAGGGTGCTACGAAAGGAAGTTGATCATGAATTTTCAATAAAAACTGAAATGTATTCTTGCTGTTCCTGGGTCGATGCCCGAGCGGTTAATGGGGACGGACTGTAAATTCGTTGGCAATATGTCTACGCTGGTTCAAATCCAGCTCGGCCCAAGAATTTGCCGATCCACTATGAAGTTATATAACCCATTGTATTGTTCTCCGAAAATGACTGATGTGCTCTGATACGGAAGAATCAAAATATGAAACATCCCTAACGCTATTTCGTTTTTTTCTGTATTCCATATTTCCACAAATTCGAATCTTGCTAATAATCTAGATTCATATCAAGATCTGTAAATAGAAAATCTAGGGAAAATTTTAAAAGAAACAAAAAAAAATATTTTTTTTTCAATTTTAAATCGATTTGTCAATAACAAACGTATTACAAGTAATCTGTGTCGATCGCACTAAAGTGCATATCCATATAGATATCAATATATAAAAAAATCCGCCTCTTTCATTTACAGCAAAATGGTTCGAATCCGAAAAAGAAAAGGTTTGAAAGAAACCGTAAAAATATGTATACAGGACACCCCTTTCCCTGGGATTGTAGTTCAATTGGTCAGAGCACCGCCCTGTCAAGGCGGAAGCTGCGGGTTCGAGCCCCGTCAGTCCCGATGGATACAAATCCAATAAAAAAAAAGACATCCATTCCTTTTTTGTGTGAAAGGGAATAAAATTGATAAACAAAATCTTATTCCTAATAGAGATCCCTCCTGCTTTTGTTCCTTTTTCGTCGAAACCTTTACCTTAAATGAAAAAGGAAAAGGAAGGAAAGGAAATTTAGAATTCCATTAAAAAGAAATGTTTTTTTGTTTTATTTAGTATGGATAAAAGATCTTCCTATGTTATACTATTTAATTCTCGACGATGAGTCGATTTGATAGTTCAGATATTGTTATTCGTGATATTGATCCGATTTGATATCATCGAAATCAAATTTATACCATTGTTGAAATTTATACCATTGTTGAATTAATTATGGATGAAAGATTTATCATCTCTATGGGATTAAATCCCGAATTTTTTATTGGAAATTTAAGAAAAATAAAACATAATAAAGATTATGGAAGTCAATATTCTCGCATTTATTGCTACTGCACTATTTATTCTAGTTCCTACTGCTTTTTTACTTATAATTTACGTAAAAACGGTAAGTCAAAGTGACTAATTTCACTTAAATATGACTTCTTAATTTTTATCAATTGAATCAATGATTAAAAAAAAATGAAAAAGGTTTTCAATTTGGGGTCTTAGTCTAAAAAAAAAGATTGGACTACAATCAGCGTAATCCAGATAGTAGAAATCAAATATATTTGATTTCTACTATACTGAGAATTGCGTCCAAATTTTTTTTAGTTTCATCTATTTGATTTGTATTGATTCCAATAAATCTAAAATAATCAAAAAACAATTCTTATTCTTCCGATTCTCATTTTTTTTTAGATTTCGGATTCTTTTTACAATCCCGGTATCATATTAAAAAAAGAAAGGGGGAGTAAAAAAGCAGGAAAGGGGATTATGCGGTCCCCCATTTTCCATATATATATGGAAAATCCGGTTAAGCGTCAGTTCATCCAAATAGAAATTTTAAGAAGAATTCGGTTGGAATAGGAATTCATTTTCTATTCTATTTGATTCTCTTGATTTTCTCAAAATACGAATATAGAAATAATTCAAATCTTTGTTTGATTGAAAGAGTATTTTCAATTTCTATAATATACATAGAATACATTACACTACTAGAATATAATAGAACCCTGAAATGCAGATCTATTTTATATTTGTTTCTATTTGAACTCAATTAATTAGTATAAATGAAATATTTTAATTTAATAGTTCAGAAATTTTAAAACCCAGGTAGAAAACAAAATGGGTACTTTGATCCCTTAACTCAATTTTGAGTATCCCTATAGTCCACTTCTTCCCCATACTACGAGGGAAAGGGAAAATGAAAAAACTACCATTAAAGCAGCCCAAGCAAGACTTACTATATCCATGTAAATTTTGTCTCCTATCTCTAAAAATATGAAGGAATTATTTCATTATTATTATTAAATTTTTATTCTATTATTTTCTTTTGTATTATTCACTAAAAATACTATAACTATAATAATAGCGGAATTGCTGTTAGAGAGTCAAAAAAAGGGATTCTGGGCTAACACCATTGACGAAAAACAAGAAAAGAATCCTTTCTATTAGAACATCTAAAAAGTTTTTTTATATGATTTTTAGTCAAATCCGAAAATATTAAGCATAAACAACACATCCGAAAACATCCTCGGAAGTTTTAAGTAAATGAATGTTACTAACAGGTAGGAATAATAGGATTTCTGTTTTATCCCCCCATTTCAGTAATTCATTAAGTAATATCATTAAGTATAAAAAAAAAAGAATCAAGACGGATTAATTTGCATACTTATACTCTTATTTCTATTTGAAACAATTTCTTAATGTCTCCCGATTCGTTCTCTAAAATAACTAAAATAATCGGAAGATAGCTTGTATATTAATTTTTTTTACTAGAGGTTAGTGAAAAGAAAGATTTTATTTTTTCTATTCGATTTTAGAATAAAAAATTTTTGTAGAATATTTTTAATTATATATATATTAAGATTAAGAAAGCTAAGAAAGCGAATTAGCTAAATTAAAAACTATTCAATCTAACTAATCTAACTAATATCTAACTAATATTAATTAAATGTGGAAGCACTAATAGACTTTGCATCAGTCTGTATACAAGGTTTTTATTCCGCCCGTTCTCTAACTAAAAATGTAATTCTCTATCCGACTTATCCTTATCCAATATAATTCAAGACCCAGTCAGTAGACGGACACTACAGTAGTTGTGTAGTGAAAGAACTATCCTTTCTAAATTTATTGATTCACTTGAATCCGAGACGAAAATATTTACATACAGCATTTTTTAGAACAAACCTACTGATGCTTAGAATTTAGAATCAAACGTAAGTCTCAAGACTCCTTTTCCCTAGCTTGCTTTTGTTGGAAAAAAGTTTTCTATAAAAAACGTAATACAATATTTCATTTCAAATGTCTTATCGATTAGGCGACACCCGGATTTGAACTGGGGAAAAAGGATTTGCAGTCCCCCGCCTTACCACTCGGCCATGCCGCCAAATAGATATATGAAGTATATGAGAATACCCCCTTTTTCTATTGAAAAATTCAAAATAATCTCGAGACAATTCGCAACCGTTAACTATTAATTTATGAATAATTCTTGAATATTTGAATCTAAAATGGTTTTTTTCTTAATGAGATAAGAAAATAAATTGATACATAACTAATCAATATTGCTTTTTTATTGAAAAAAAAACTTTCTCCATTCCAATTATAACAGCAACTGTCAATATATGTAAACCCTAGAACATAAATTTGAATTGTTACACAGATATTATCTAATCGGGCATCTTATCCATCCATATATATATAATACCGATACTAGACGGAACGGAATTCTCAAGAAATTGTTGTGCTTCTCCTTTTTTTACAATTTTTCTATTCAATAAATTGAATAGAAAAATTGTAAAAAAAGGAGAAGCACAACATGTTCTATGTTGTCCCGAACAAATAGGACTGCAATAAAGTTAGAGACAGATCTATAGCTGGAGTTAAATCTATGCATGTTTAAAAAATACAAAAGCCTTATTACACATTACACACTCTAATCGTAATCTCCAAAAAAATAGTTAAAAATATTTCTTTTCTTTACAATCCCGAATTCATTTTTTCTGGTATCCAATTGAATTGGAATATGTAATATCATAATAATGATAGAAACGGGATGCATTTTTTTATATTCCTTAAAATTCAAAAAAATCTTGAAATCCGGGTCGAATTTTTCAATTCATTTCCATTTTTAGATTAGAATTTAGATTCTATCTGTTTGTTTTGTTGGAAATTCTTTCCTTCGAAGTTGAGTATAAAATTCTATTTTATTTATTCTTCTTTTCATATTTCATAATAGGTATTTCATACACGGGATTAGTTAAAATTTCATGTAATTCAGTATAAAGAACAGAAATTCCAGTATTGCTAAATTGATTCATGTGATTTGATGAAGAATGGCAGCAAATCGGTGGAATATTATTCGATAAAATTCACGGGGAAATTGAAAATGCTTGAGGATGGAAATGAAGGAATGTCTACACTACCCGGATTGAATCAGATACAATTTGAAGGGTTTTGTAGGTTCATTGATCGGGGCTTAACAGAAGGGCTTTTTAAGTTTCCAAAAATTGAGGATACAGATCAAGAAATTGAATTTCAATTATTTGTAGAAACATATCAATTATTAGAACCCTTGATAAACGAAAAAGATGCTGTATATGAATCGCTTACATATTCTGCTGAATTATATGTATCTGCGGGATTAATTTGGAAAAGTAGTAGGGACATAGAAGAACAAACTATTTTTGTTGGAAACATTCCTCTAATGAATTCTCTGGGAACTTCTATAGTAAATGGAATATACAGAATTGTAATCAATCAAATATTGCAAAGCCCTGGTATCTATTACCGTTCAGAATTGGACCCTAGCGGAATTTCGGTCTATACTGGCACCATAATATCAGACTGGGGGGGTAGATTAGAATTAGAGATTGATAGAAAAGCAAGGATATGGGCTCGTGTGAGTAGGAAACAGAAAATATCTATTCTAGTTTTATCATCAGCTATGGGTTCGAATTTAAGCGAAATTCTAGAGAATGTTTGTTATCCTGAAATTTTCGTGTCTTTCCTAAATGAGAAGGATAAAAAAAAAATAGGGTCAAAAGAAAATGCCATTTTGGAGTTTTATCGACAATTTGCTTGTGTTGGTGGAGATCCAGTATTTTCTGAATCTTTATGTAAAGAATTACAAAAAAAATTTTTTCAACAAAGATGTGAATTAGGAAGGATTGGTCGACGAAATATGAACCAAAAGCTTAATCTTGATATACCTCAGAACAATACATTTTTGTTACCACGAGATATATTGACAGCTGCGGATCATTTGATTGGAATGAAATTTGGAATGGGTATACTTGACGATATAAATCATTTGAAAAATAAACGTATTCGTTCCGTAGCAGATCTATTACAAGATCAATTTGGATTGGCCCTGGTTCGTTTAGAAAATATGGTTAGAGGAACTATATGTGGGGCAATTAGACATAAATTGATACCGACTCCTCAGAATTTGGTGACTTCAACTCCATTAACAACTACTTATGAATCTTTTTTTGGATTACATCCATTATCTCAAGTTTTGGATCAAACTAATCCATTGACCCAAATAGTTCATGGGAGAAAATTGAGTTATTTGGGCCCTGGGGGATTGACGGGGCGAACTGCTAGTTTTCGGATACGAGATATCCACCCTAGTCACTATGGACGCATTTGTCCAATTGACACGTCGGAAGGAATCAATGTTGGACTTATTGGATCTCTAGCAATTCATGCGAGGATTGGTAGTTGGGGGTCCATAGAAAGTCCATTTTATGAAATCTCTGAGAGATCAAAAAGAATACGCATGCTTTATTTATCACCAAGTAGAGATGAATACTATATGGTAGCAACGGGAAATTCTTTGGCACTTAATCGAGATATTCAGGAGGAACAGATTGTTCCAGCCCGATACCGTCAAGAATTTCTTACGATTGCATGG